TCTTCTTTCGTATTCTTCCTTTCTCTTGTTCGGATAAAAAACGATTACACGGAAAATATTTTAGGGAATAAAAAAACAAGGATGCATATCCAAATTGATGATGCATGTATAATAAAAAGCATATATAATAAAGAATATATAGCGGGTAGCGGGAATCGAACCCGCATCGTTAGCTTGGAAGGCTAGGGGTTATAGTCGACGTTGGTTGATCATTTTTAACGTTTCTAATTCAAAACCGAACATGAAATTTTGGTTTCATTCGGCTCCTTTATAGAAGATCGATGTATTCCCAAAGAGAAAAATTAGATCCATAACATCTATGTTAGCTTTTCCGCATGAATCCGTCCAAAGCTACTTGCTTTCTAGATGATCCCTCTAGAGGAGGGGGGATTATACTAAATCCATTTAGTCTAGTTACTTCGTTCCCTATTTCCACTCGCAGGATCCTGAGGAAAAAAATTTGGTTTCCACCGAGCTGAAACAATATGCTGATGGTTCTAGTAAACCAAAACCATCGTTTTATAGCTATTTGGCTTCAATTTCCCTTTTACAAAAAAAAATTGAAGATCTAGTTACGATTGGAAATAAACTTTTATATCTTCATCCATAGATCCTTTACTCATACTCATTCAATTGGAAGAGTTAATCCAATTCAAAAAAATTATGCTTCGCGACTCCATATCCATAATCCAATCTTTTTTATTCAATTTCTAATTGGCCTTTGGATACAAATCGTGAGAATGTATATTCTTCCTCAAATATGCTATTGAGAGGTAAAGGATTAAACCTTTTTAAGAAATAAAGTTTTTGATCGGAATATGAAACTGAAAGACCCCTTAACTATTTAATTAAGTTTTTGATAGAACGAATCACACTTTTACCACTAAACTATACCCGCTACATATTTATTATTGTATATGAATGGACCATTTGTCGAACAAAAGAGTGAGGCGCAATCAAGATAGCACCAGAATCATGAAAATTCTAGCGTTGACACTTCGTCCCGCCGGGGACTTAAATAGGCGGCGAAGAGCAGAAAGCTTACTTAAATAACATAAAAAATAGGTTTATAATAAAATAACTTATAAGTTATATTATAATGTTTATTTATATAACATATATAAATAAACATTATAATATTTTATATATCTTCATTTTATATATCTTTATTTTATATCTTTTTTTATATAATCTTATATCTTTTTTTATATATCTTTATTCTTTTTTTTCTTTATAATATAAAATTTTTATATATTTATTATAAATTTATATATTTATTATAAATTTATATATTTATTATAAATATATATATATTATATATTTATATATTTATAATTATAATAAATAATATTTATAATTATAATAAATAAAGTATAATAAATAAAGAATATAATTTAATAGAATATAAATAAAAGAATATATATAAAAAAAAATAGATAAATAAAAAAGGAAAACGAAGGTTTTTATCAATCTTTACTTCACGTGTCACATCACATAAAAAATTTTCCATTTTTAAATGGGTATGGGGAGAGATGGCTGAGTGGACTAAAGCGGCGGATTGCTAATCCGTTGTACGAGTTATTCGTACCGAGGGTTCGAATCCCTCTCTCTCCGCTTCTTCTGATTACTTGAGACTTTCGAATTCGAAGGAATTTCGATCCCTTGATTTTATCATAGCATAGGTAAATGTATGGAATACATAAAATCATAAGAAAAAAATTTCGAAAAAGCAGGAAAAACTAAAAATATCTTTTTTTTATTCCTCACGTCCAGGATTACGCCCTGGATCATTAGATAAAAATCCGAAGATGAAGAGAGAAATAAAGAATATCACTACTGTATAAACGAATAGTTTGAGAGTAAGCATTACACAATCTCCAAGATCTTTTTTTTTTGAAAAAGGGAATAGATTACTTATTTTTTACCACATACACTATTTTGTTTTGACATGACACCCCCAAAAAAATGAAGTGTTTTTTGAAAAGAAAGTCATTTTCACGAATTTCTTTGGAATAAGATTTTGATTCCTTCGTTATCAAAAATTTCTTGTCATATGATTAGGTATTGTAGGCAACCTAATAAAATCTTTGCTCACTGTAAGGTGAGAACGAGGAAATAAGCTGATCAAAATTCATCGCCGCGGTTATTCAATATACAAGAATTTCTATTTTTGAATCGAGGGTTCATAATGTAAGACTTATCTGGTCTTATCAATTTTTAGAATTTTTATTTATCGAATAAATCATGAATTTAGCAGAGTATTAAATCATCGAAAACTTACAGCAGCTTGCCAAACAAAGGCTAAGAGAAAAAAAAGTACAGGTATGACAGGCATAACATCTACGATTGGATTTAAAAAGGCATAAGCTTCGGGCAATTTGGCGAAGAAAAAACTACTCGAATAAAAGACAGAATTAAGACAGATGCAGATTAAACTAAAGATATTAAGCATAACAAAATTTCGTTCTTGTAGATTAGATAATTTTATTCTGATTGAGTTTTTTTATAAGGGAAAAAAAAGACAAGTCAAAAAATCTTTCTTTTTCTTCGAACTCTCCCAAATAAAAATCCTTCCTTCCATTCTCAAATGAGAATACAAGGAATTCCATTTTCATACAATATCTTAACTGAATTCCATGTAATGATCAATGAATTTTTTTGATTCTATATCTACATGTGTTGAATCCTAGCAACAATATATTCCCAATGTATTTATTGGGTTGGGATTGACGAATAACCAATACCAATATTAATGTTTATTAGTGTCGAATAGAAATTCGAAATGGGGCGTGGCCAAGTGGTAAGGCAGCGGGTTTTGGTCCCGTTACTCGGAGGTTCGAATCCTTCCGTCCCAGATCGTTTCCATCAGAAACGAAAGATGGGATCACATTGTATCCCACATGAAACATAAAATTGTTAACGAGAACAATCTTTTGTTCTGAATTCTAAGAATGATTCTTAGAATCATATTTTTTCTTTCATTTGGTTTCTCACAAACGTAATCAAGTGTCAAATGTGGGTGGAAATAAATATCTTTTTTTTTTTAATTCAAAAAAGAAATTCTGGGTTTATCATTCACATTCAGGATATGCTCGTACTACTCAATATTCATTTTAAAGTTAGTTACTTATGGAAACTTTATGTCCCATATCTATGAAATGTCAATTCTCACACGAAGCATTCTGAATCGAAATGTGAATGAAAGAAAGGCCTCTTTATTCCCTTACCAAGGGTAAAAAGCCTAAAGTAAATAAATGGGGTATCCCAATTCCACAGTCTATGTGGAGACTAAAGAGTAGGGAGTTTTTGGTACTAATTTCATCACTGGTCTTAAAACTTCTAAAGCTGGTGTGGGAAAAAAATAGTAAAAACGAATTGATCTGGACCCCATTTTTTTGTATTTTATCTGGTTCATCTTATATCTTATCCGGTTCAAATGAATAATTGTAAATCAATGTAATGTAGCGATTGGGGGGAAATTCGTATATTGCATCTACTTGACTTTATGGAATTGATGGAAAAGAAAAATTCTTGAACCTGAAGTAAAACAAAATCTGTATTGTATAAAATAAAAAAGTTTTATTAATAATTGATTTTTTTCCGGGATTGCAAATCTATTAATATTAAAGGTTCTTCTTTTGAGGTTTATAGTTTATTTGTTCGAGAAAAATGGATCCTTCATGATTGATCGTCCCGAACAATCTTTTTAAGATGTAAATAAGTCTTAAGCAAACTTATTTATTCGTCTTTTTTAGAAATATGTTTCATTCATATGATAGAATATAGAGTTAAATAAATTGGATCCTTGCTGAGCCTTCCCCGGATAAATACTTATCTATCCATAGATAGATAGATAGAAAGCCATAGATAGATAGATAGAAAGTATGTACTATTATATACCGGTATACACACACCGGTTGAGCCAATGACTATTCATGATTCCATATTGAATCAATTACATACCGGTTTGAAATAAAATTAGAGGAATGTTATGGTAAAACTTCGTTTGAAACGATGTGGTAGAAAGCAACGTGCGACTTGAAGGACATGATCGGCTGTGGATTCTTACATCCACCATTTTCTATAGGAATGAAGATGTTCTTGGCTCGACATAGTTTGTTCTGCTCTGTTAGGAACCTAATTTGTGTTAGGTTGTAAGTAAATAGTACATGATGGAGCTCGAGCAGAAAGGATTGATTCGTTTATCAGGGGGAAGAATCTAGGGTTAGTAACTATCAATAAGTTAGACCAACTTTGTAAGTATATCCTCAATATATAAATCGAAAGGTTAAAAGATCGAAAAATCAAAGAAGTTTGAAAAATAAAAAGTAAAATTTTTCAGAATTGGTAAAACTATTTCGATCAAAAGTGTATCACAAGGGAATCCACCGTTCATATTCTATTTCTATAGTTCATATTCTATTTCTATAGTATAGAAAAAAATAACAAAAAACAAAAAGGTATGTTGCTGCTCTTTTGAAAGGAGTAAGGATCACCGAAGTAATGTCTAAACCCAATGATTTCACAAAGCAAAGATAAAGGATTCCGGAACAAGTAAACACTATTTTCAATTGTCTCAACAATTGAATCAGAATGAGGAATAAAAATAGATTCGAGATGAGACAAACAAAAGAGGTTAGAGACGGCTCAATAAATGTCTAAGGGTTTCCCTTCGAACTCTGTCAGAATTACCCAACTTGAGTTATGAGTACGAATGAGATTTCTTTTTTTCTGTAAGGAAGAATAAAAAAACGACTCAAATCATAGTCTAATTCATGATTTTATGGATCCATTTGCCATTATATACATATACAGAAATTTAGAATCCTTTTTTTTTTCTCGAGCCGTATGAGGAGAAAACCTCCCATACGTTTCTAGGGGGGGCATTGTTTATTTACATCTATTCCAATGAGCCATCTACCGAATCGTTGCAATTGATGTTCGATCCCGAAGAGAAGGAAGAGATCTTAGAAAAGTAGGTTTTTACGATCCGATAAAGAATCAAACTTATTTAAATGTTCCTGTTATTCTATATTTCCTTGAAAAAGGTGCTCAACCTACGGGAACTGTTTGTGATATTTTAAGGAAGGCAGAATTATTTCAAGAAAGAACTTCGATTCGAGTTAATTAAAGTAAAAAAACAAAAAATTAATAAATAAAAAAGGGGGGGCAACTAGTATCTATCTTTGTGTAATTATTTACACACAATTTGCCTTTTTCTTGCTGTATTCATACTTAATTTACTTTTTTTCTTGTTTTGTTTGTTGCGGGAATCCACCAACAAACAAGGGGTTAATCTTGCTTATTGTACCTCTATTGATTGAATAAACCCGAGATTTTTTCTTTACTTTACCTCTTTCGTATTTTTTTCATCCAAATTTCTTATTTATGTTTATGTTGTGCCAATCCAACACAAGTCCTTATTTGATTTATTTAAATATGTTTTCTTAATATTGGATTCATATTGACAATGGTGCATCGAAGAAATATAATTCGATCGTAGATAAATAGATCCGTTTATCTCCACCTCATATTGGTTTTTTTTACTTCACTTCAGTCAAATGATGGGTTTGCCCTGCCGGATTTACTGGCATACAAGATGTATTTTCTTAACGAAAAAGAAAAGAAAATTGATAAATAAAATGGCGGTTTGTCACAATTTTGACATCTCTATTGGGAATCTGTTGTTGTTTAATCCGATCTGTCCATTTTGGTATTTTGGTGTTTTTAATTGATCAACAAAAACAAATCTTTCTTTTCGATTTGTTCTAGTTCAATGTTTTGACGGGGTCGTGCAGTGCAATTCAATTGACTTTTTTATTTTGACCGTATTTACAAATATATCCTATTTATTTTATTTTTATTCGGGTTGCTAACTCAACGGTAGAGTACTCGGCTTTTAAGTGCGACTATGATCTTTTACACATTTGGATGAAGCAACAGATTCGTCCAGACTATTGGTAGAGTCTATAAGACCACGACTGATCCTCAAAGGTAATGAATGGAAAAAACAGCATGTCGTAATAAAATATTATTATTTTATTATTAAATTTATTATTTAATTAAATATTATTTAATTAAATATTATTTAATTAAAGTAGAACTTTGAGTTTATCCTTACCGGATCGTTACAATTTTTTTCTTTTTGTTTGGAAGTGAAAAAAAAATTCACATTTACAGTTGGGTCTAGTGAATAAATGGATAGAGCCCTATGGCTCTAATTCTGGTGAAATAAAAAGCAACGAGCTTTTGTTCTTAATTTGAATGATTACCCGATCTAATTAGACGTTAAAGATAGATTAGTGCCTGATGCGGGAAAGGGTGGGTTCTTCTGTGAGTGGACCATTGATTTTCTTTCTTTTTTTTTTAATGAATCCTAATTATTCTTTATTATGGATTGGGGACGAATGTGTAGAAGAAACAGTATACTGATAAAGAGAATTTATTCCAAAGTCAAAAGAGCGATCGAGTTGCAAAAATAAAGGATTTTTTACCCTCTTGTAATTATAACGAACATAAACCAATTGGATAGAAAAGGAGAGGAAAAAGATCTGTTGATTGGACTCCCCTGTTTCCTTTGTTTGCGGGATATATATTTTTTTCTTACTGTAATTATATACATAATACATACCCTGTTCTGACCATATTGCACTATGTATCATTTGATAACCCAAAAAATGAAATAGGTCCCGCCTCTGGTTCAAGTAGAAATGTAAATGGAAGAATTACAAGGATATTTAGAAAGAGATAGATCTCTGCAACAACACTTTCTATATCCGCTTCTCTTTAAGGAGTATATTTACACATTTCTTCATGATCGTGGTTTAAATGGTTCGATTTTTTACGAATCCACGGAAATTTTTGGTTATGACAATAAATCTAGTTCAGTACTTGTGAAACGTTCAATTATTCGAATGTATCAACAGAATTATTTGATTTATTCGGTTAATGATTCTAACCAAAATCGATTCGTTGGGCACAACAATTATTTTTATTTTCATTTTTATTCTCAGATGATATTGGAAGGTTTTGCAGTCATTGTGGAAATTCCATTCTTGCTGCGATTAGTATCTTCCCTCGAAGAAAAAAAAATACCAAAATCTCAGAATTTTAATTTACGATCTATTCATTCAATATTTCCCTTTTTGGAGGACAAATTATCGCATTTAAATTATGTGTCAGATATACTAATACCTTATCCCATCCATCTGAAAATCTTGGTTCAAATCCTTCAATTCTGGATCCAAGATGTTCCTTCTTTACATTTATTGCGATTCTTTCTTCACGAATATCATAATTGGAATAGTCTTATTACTCCGAATAATTCTATTTTTCTTTTTTCAAAAGAAAATAAAAGACTATTTCGGTTCCCATATAATTCTTATGTATCTGAATGCGAATTTGTATTAGTTTTTCTTCGTAAACAATCTTCTTATTTACGATTAACATCTTCTGGAGCTTTTCTTGAGCGAACACATTTCTATGGAAAAATAGAATATC